TTCTTCAAAATAGATCGTTCTTTTTAGTTATTATCTATACTTATTTCGTGTATGTGGATAATTTTTTTAATATACTCTTTTTAATATACATTGTTTTTTTACTTTAACATATAAATATATAATAAACATACAAATATATATAATACAAATATATTTATATATACATGTATATGTGATATATATATCACATATACGTATGCGCGCACATCACACATCACATATATAAATGACATGAGGGAAAAAAATGGAAGAAAATAAGGGAAAATTCAAATTGATTAAGCCCAGAGTGCTATGTCCATAATTCAAAGTAAGGAGTATCATAAGATTTCTGATAAACATAAGTTTTTTTTATTGGGTTTCAATCCAATCAATCAGTTACACAACAAGTTAGGTAATTACTCCCTTCCCAAAATGAACTAGAATACCTAGGTATTTTTTTTAATTCGAATATAGATACTATGATCCATATTTGAATAAAAAAAGTACTCTTTTTTTGGTCTAACTCTTTTTCCTTACTATATATAGTATACTATATAATATATTTATTATACTATTATAGTATAATAAACATATTTATTATACTATTATAGTATAATAAATATGTTTATTAATCACAAAAAAAAAAATCAGAATAATTAAGAATCCCAATATTTGACTTTTTTTTCATATCCTTTTTTTTTGTTTATTTCTTTTATTATTGTTCCTTTCTAAAAGGATAAAAAAGATAAGAATTGGTGAATCGAGAACAATTTGTAATTATAAGAAAAAAGAGTTTCTTTTCTTATGGAACATACATATCAATATGCGTGGATAATACCTTTTCTTCCACTTCCAGTTACTATGTCAATAGGATTTGGACTTCTACTTATTCCGACAGCAACAAAAAATATTCGTCGCATGTGGGCTTTTCCTAGTGTTTTACTCTTAAGTATAGCTATGGTGTTTTCAGCCAATCTGTCTATTCAACAAATAAATGGAAGTTTTATCTATCAATATCTATGGTCTTGGACCATCAATAATGATTTTTCCTTAGAGTTTGGATACTTGATCGATCCACTTACTTCTATTATGTCAATACTAATTACTACTGTTGGAATCATGGTTCTTATTTATAGTGACAAGTATATGTATCACGATCAAGGATATTTGAGATTTTTTGCTTATATGAGTTTTTTTAATACTTCTATGCTGGGATTAGTTACTAGTTCAAATTTGATACAAATTTATATTTTTTGGGAACTTGTGGGAATGTGTTCTTATTTATTAATAGGGTTTTGGTTCACACGACCAATTGCAGCAAGTGCTTGTCAAAAAGCTTTTGTAACTAATCGTGTAGGGGATTTTGGTTTATTGTTAGGAATCTTAGGTTTTTATTGGATAACAGGTAGTTTAGAATTTCGGTATTTGCTCGAAATAACTAATAACTTAATCCAAAATAATGGGGTCAATTCTTTATTTGCTACCTTGTGTGCTTCTTTATTATTCGTCGGTGCAGTTGCTAAATCCGCACAATTCCCCCTTCACGTATGGTTACCTGATGCTATGGAAGGACCCACTCCTATTTCGGCTCTTATACACGCTGCTACTATGGTAGCAGCAGGAATTTTTCTTGTAGCTCGGCTTCTTCCTCTTTTCATAGTCATACCTTATATAATGAATTTCATTTCTTTAATAGGTGTAATAACACTATTATTAGGGGCTACTTTGGCCCTTGCTCAAAGAGACATTAAAAAAAGCTTAGCCTATTCCACAATGTCTCAATTGGGTTATATTATGTTAGCTCTAGGTATAGGTTCTTATCGAGCTGCTTTATTCCATTTGATCACTCATGCCTATTCAAAAGCTTTATTGTTTTTGGGATCCGGATCCATTATTCATTCAATGGAACCTATTGTTGGATATTCACCAGATAAAAGTCAGAATATGGTTCTTATGGGTGGTTTAACAAGATATGTTCCAATTACAAGAACTACTTTTTTATTGGGTACACTTTCTCTTTGTGGTATTCCACCTCTTGCTTGTTTTTGGTCCAAAGATAACATTCTTAATGATAGTTGGTTGTATTCACCAATTTTCGCAGTAATAGCTTATTTCACAGCAGGATTAACCGCATTTTATATGTTTCGGGTATATTTACTTACCTTTGATGGGTATTTCCGCGTTCATTTTAAAAATTACAGTAGCACGAAAAATGGTTCGTTCTATTCCATATCTCTATGGGGAAAAGGAACTCCAAGAGGAGTCAATCCAAATTTACTTTTATCAACAATGAATAAAAAGGTTTCTTTTTTTGCAAAAGAAAGATCCAAAATTGATAATAATGTAAGAAATAGGATACGATACTTTAGTACTTACTTTGGAAATAAATACACTTCCATGTATCCTCACGAATCGGACAATACTATGCTATTTCCTCTTCTTGTATTAGTACTATTTACTTTGTTGGTTGGATCAATAGGAATTTCTTTTGATCAAGGAGTAATAGATTTTGATATATTATCGAAATGGTTAACCCCATCAACAAATCTTTTACATTCAAGTTCTAATTATTCTGTAAATTTGGATGAATTTTTTACAAATGCAATTTTTTCGGTAAGTATAGCAATTTTCGGACTATTCATAGCATATATTTTATACGGATCCGCTTATTCATTTTTCCAGAATTTGGATTTAATCAATTCATTTTTAAAAGGGGGTCCTAAAAGAATTCTTGTGGACCGAATAAAAAATGTGATATACAATTGGTCATATAATCGTGGTTACATAGATATTTTTTATACTAGAGTTTTTACCGTGGGGATAAGAGGATTAACCAAACTAACTCAGTTTTTTGATAGACGTATAATTGATGGAATTACAAATGGTGTTGGTGTTGCAAGTTTTTTTATAGGGGAAGGGATTAAATATATGGGAGGTGGGCGAATCTCGTCTTATCTATTCTTGTATTTATCTTATGTATCAATATTTTTATTTATTTTTTTATTTATAATAAAATAAATTCCTAAAAATGAGATTCATCATTTCAGAGATATAAAAAGAAGAAAAAAAAAATGTTTTGTCTATTCGATCCAAAAAAAGCGGAGAATGCACATTTGCTTGAAACATTTCCCAAATAACCGTTTTACGTCTTTGAGCACGCATGGATCCTTTGATTATATCCCGACGAAAATCCGATTGTTGCGAGTAACGTATCAAAGCCACCTCTTCTGCTTGATCACTATTATTAGTATTATTTGTAGTTGTAATAGGGTTGGTATTCTGATTGTTATCAGTATAAATTACTACGCGTTTGGCTTTTCTTGAACGAATTTCATGATCTTCCTTAGATTCTTCCTCATTTTCTTCCTCCTGTTCTTCCAAATCATCAGTTAATTTGTATGACCACCGAGGAACCCTTTTATGGATTTCTTCTATTCCAATAGATTTATTTCTAATTATTGTTTGATCGTTTGGATCAGTTGTAATTACATCGAATACCCATTTTAAAGCTTTTGTTTGATTTTCAAAATCAATTCTTGTTTGCTCTCTCAATAAAGAATATTTTTTAAAATGCAAAATGGGTGCAGGCTCAAAAGGAAATTCTTTGATTGAGGTTAAGGAATTACCAATATAATTCAGTAATGATTCCCTATCAGGCGGATTCTTTTGATGTTCAAATTTTCTGGAATAATTAGAATTATTAGGAAGTAGCCCATAAATCTTATTTATCCAATTGATTTCTATGGAATCCTCCGTATCTGTAGAAGTGATTAAATCATTCATGATCATATGTGAATAGAATTTTTTTATTGTTCCACGATATGGTCCCCTCAAAAAGGGGTCATACGTTTTGGGCAAGTATTTTTGTTCGTTTTCATCATTGCATAATCTGGTCCTTTTTTCG